CTTTCTCTCGAACCATAGTAATATTATTTGATCAAATTGTTGAATTATTTTTTTCTCTTGAAATCTCTTCAATGTTTACACACGTCTTTTTTTGGGGGGCCTACAGCCATTATGTGGCATAGGGGTTACATCCCGTATGAAACTTAATAATAAGCCACTTCTACGAATAGCTCTTAATGCCGCATCTCTCCCGAGACCCGGCCCCTTTATCATGACTTCTGCTCGTTGCATACCTTGATCCACCACTGTCCGAATAGCATTTCCCGCTGCGGTTTGGGCGGCAAATGGTGTCCCTCTTCTTGTACCCTTGAATCCACAAGTACCGGCGGAGGACCAAGAAATTACTCGACCTCGTACATCTGTAACAGTCACAATGGTATTGTTGAAACTTGCTTGAACATGAATAACTCCCTTTGGTATTCTACGCACATTCTTACGTGAACCAATACGTCTATTTCTACGTGAACCAACTTTTGGTATAGGTTTTGCCATATTTTACCATCTCGTAAATAAAAGTAAGAGATATATGGATATATCCATTTCATGTCAAAACAGATCTTGGTTTTTTACTGATTTTTTTGTACATCTGTACATCAGGTCCTTTCGATTTCGGGAGTCCTTTTTGTTTTAGAAGGATTATCCTTGTCTTTGTTTATGTCTCGGGTTGGAACAAATTACTATAATTCGTCCCCGCCTACGGATCAATCTACATTTTTCACAAATTTTACGAACAGAGGCCCTTATTTTCATATTTGTCACCCCTTTTCTTAATTCTGAATCTACTTAATTGGAAGAAAATAAATTTCTTAAAATCTTTAACTTCGAATTGTATCCCCACGAAATAATGTTGAAATTGAAAAAACCACCAAATTATGTGAGTCTTTACTTTAGAGTATACAAATTATATTATATGTCCTTTAGTTGAATCATAAGAACTTACCACAATTTTGATTCTATTTACTGGTAGTATACGTATAAAATTACGTTGAACCCTTCCCGAAGCAAAAACCAGAATCCTATTTTCATTATCTAAACGAACTAGAAACATACATACCGTTGGGACGTAGTTCAGTAATTAAAACCTCGCGAATCTTTTTTTTTCTTTCATTCCAGGGAAAACGGCCTTGAAGTATCAACGAATCGAAGAGGCATAGTATTAGAAACCTACCCTTTACCTTTTTTTTTCACAAAACAAATAGGCAAGTTCCGCATATAATTCGGCTATCAGAAAGATTACCATATATAACACAAAATTTCTCCGCCGATTCCTTCTATTCGAGCCTCTCGGTCTGTCATTATACCTCGAGAAGTAGAAAGAATTACAATCCCCATTCCGCCTAAAATTCTCGGAATTCGTTGATAGTTAGAATAGATTCGTAGGCCAGGCCGGCTGATCCGTTTTAAATTTAAAACAGTTCTATACGCTCCTTTCCTATTTCTCCTATGTCGTAGGGTTAAAACTAAAAAATATTTATTGCTTTCTTGATGTTTTCTCACGTTTTCAATAAAACCTTCTCGTAAAAGGATTTTAACAATATTTTCAGTGATGTAAGTAGATGGTATTCGAACTGTTCTTTTTTCATTCATGTCAGCATTTCGTATAGAGGTTATTATGTCAGCAATAGTGTCTTTACTCATGATAAACTAAGATTATAGTTGCCCCCGAATTTTGATATAATCAACATGCTCTTTTTCTTTTTTTTTTTTATTCATAAATATTTATGAATTTTTAAAGGTATATACGTGATATAGAAACAATCTACTAAATTAAATTAATCTATTTCATTCCTATTTCATTCAAATACTATAAACTACATCACAGTCTTCCCTTATAATACTTCAGGTGCTAATGAAACGATTTTAGTGAAATTTAACTGTCTTAATTCCCGGGGGATCGCGCCAAAAATTCGGGTTCCTTTTGGATTTCCTTCTTGATCAATAACAACTGCAGCATTGTCATCATATCGTATTATCATACCGTTGTCGCGTTTGAGTTCTTTACAAGTACGTACAATTACAGCTCGGATCACTTCCGATCTTTCTAGAGGTGTATTTGGTACTGCTTCTTTGATTACAGCAACAATAACGTCACCAATATGAGCATATCGTCGATTACTAGCTCCTATGATTCGAATACACATCAATTTTCGGGCCCCGCTGTTATCCGCTACATTCAAATGGGTTTGAGGTTGAATCATATCGTTTTTTTTTTTTGTCTTTTTCAATGTAAAGGGTGAAATAAAAAAAAGAAATATTGTTTGTTCAAAACAAAACAAGAAACCTGCAATTGTTTTTTTATACAAAAAAGGATTTCCTTTGGTTCTTCCTATCCTATACCGAAAGAATGAATTGGGTTCGTATCGGCATTTTGGATGCCGCTATTGAAATAGCCCTTCTGGCTATATTTTCTGCTACTCCGCTCATTTCATAAAGTATTCTGCCGGGTTTAACAACAGCTACCCAATATTCGGGCGATCCTTTCCCCGAACCCATACGTGTTTCTGTAGGTCTTACTGTAACGGGTTTGTCTGGAAATATACGTACCCATATTTTTCCACCACGGCGTGCATTTCGTGTCATTGCTCTCCGACCCGCTTCTATTTGTCGAGATGTGATCCAAGCGGGTTCAAGCGCTTGAAGAGCATATCTACCAAAGCAAATACGATTACCTCGATAAGATATTCCTTTCATTCTTCCTCTATGTTGTTTACGGAATCTGGTTCTTTTGGGGTTATAGTTGATGGTTGTTTATCAATTCCACCCATCTCTACTACAGAACCGGACATGAGAGTTTCTTCTCATCCAGCTCCTCGCGAATTAAACGATTAAAAAATAAAATAATATACGTGGTGAAAAATATACTGAATCGGGGGATTCTTTGAAATTTCATTTAATAAATAATAGAATTTATTTTCTTTTGATATTTGATATATAATTAAACACGTATTCTTTTTTTAGATAATGGCGTTTAGGTATTGGGTATAACGTTATAATGAATCTTTATTTTTTTTTTATTATTCTATCGAATTGACTCAAATTTCTAAAAAAAAAATTCGCGGGCGAATATTTACTCTTTCAACATTCAGTTGTAAGATTAGTCTATGACATGACCTTAAAAAAAAATGAATTGGTTTCTGGTTCGTTCCGCCATCCTACCCAATGAATCATTAGGATTCGTTTTCAATAGAATCTTATGCATTCACAGGTTCTGTCGTTCCCACCACCTCTCGAGTAATGATTAGGTCTGAATTTTACAACGGAGCCCCTAATGAAATGCGTTTTTGAGTCAACCCTCTCAGTCTTTATTGACTCGGGGCTCTTTTTTTTTGGTTCTATCCACGTATTTGTCTAATTATGGATCAATTCAGTATTGATGCTTTATTACATTCCTTTTTATGAGATGACTCATAGACCGTACATATTGGAATCATATATCGTTGATATTCTTTTTCTATCTTTCTCTCGCCTTTCCATTTATCTGTATACTTTTATTTTTTTTTATGCAAAAAGATTTCAGTTGCTACAACGATATGACTTATATATCATATATATCATATTTTGACCGGTTCTTTCTTTATATCCAGATAATGCGAAGCGATGAGTTGGTTATTAGTTCTATAGTTATTAGTTTGTATTATGGGTTGTTCCATTTTTTTGAATCCTAATCCTAAAAAACTGACGAGTCACACACTAAGCATAGCAATTATATCAAACGATTAATCTAATTTTTATTCAACCTTATAGAATTGTATAGAATTGTTCATTTTTTTTTATCTCTAAATAGAACTAAATACAAATCAAGAAAATGCTTATTATTCCTCGTCTACAAATATCCAAATTTTGATACCTAAAACCCCATAGATAGTTCGAACTGCGTAGGAACAATAATCTATTTTGGCTCGAATGGTTTGGAGAGGAACCCTACCTTCTCTGATCCATTCGACACGTGCAATTTCTTTTCCGTCGATACGCCCTGCAATTTGTACTTGAATCCCTTTTGTACCTGCCTGTTCAGTTAATTCAATAGCTTTTTTCATTGCTTTGCGAAATGAAACTCTATTCTTTAATTGCCCGGCTATAAATTCTGCAAGAATATTAGGGTGCCCATAAGGGTTTACAATTCTTGTAATAGCAATGTTGAGTTTTCTGTTTACACAATTGAGTTCTTTTTGTACATTGAACTGTAATTCTTCTATTTTTCGAGTCCTATCTTCTATTAATAACTTGGGGAATCCCATATAGATTATGACCTGAATCAAATCGATTCTTTTTTGAATCTCTATACGTGCAATTCCCTCGACATTAGAGGATATTTTAAGATTTTTTTGTACATAATTTTTGATACAATCTCGTATTTTTTGATCTTCTTGTAGATCCTCGGAATAATTTTTTGGTTGTGCAAACCAAAGAGAATGATGACCTTGGGTTGCACCAAGCCTGAAACCAAGTGGATTTATTTTTTGTCCCATAGTCCCCCACTACTATATATATCGTGAAATGTCATATCTGTGTGTGTTTTTTTTTTATCCATTCGGGTTTTTTTAAGCATAACATAATATAGGGTATTTGTAGTTTTTCTAAACTAGAATATTCTTTCTTTAAATATTCCTCAGCTCCAATTTATAGGTTTTCCTTTTATCTATTTCTAGTTGTTCATCTACAGATATATCTTTCAATACAATAGTTATATGACAGGTGGATCTTCTTATCGGATAACCCCGCCCTCGAGCTCGGGGTTTTAGTTTTTTTACAGTCGTACCCTCGTTGACTTCAGCTTTACTAATGATTAAACTTGTTTCGTTGAAACCCTTATTGTGATTAGCATTTGCTGCTGCAGAATAAACCAATTTTAAAATGGCATAACACGCTCGATAAGGCATTAGTTCTAGTATCATAAGTGTTTCTTCATAGGAACGCCCACGAATTTGATCAATTACTCTTCTCGCTTTGTGAGCGGAAATACATATATGTTGGCCTGAAGCGGCTACTTCTGTATATTG